CCCTCACGCTTGGCGCCAATGAGGCTTTTATTTGAGAGAAAAAAGAAGACTATGCCTTCGCCATATGAAATATGAATATTAAGTAATAATAGCATGGCACTTTGAATTCGATATAAGGAATTTTGTTTTCAAAACATTAGATTATGTATCGAGAGAGTAATATGAGAAAAAGGTATTTCCTATTTTATTATCGGAAGTCCAGTTCAGCGTCACAAACTTTTTTTCACACCAGGGGTCTCTTAACAATATTTATAGAGCGAAAAAAAAAAGATTCTTTTTTCCTTAGTTTAGTTGATCAAATAAAAAAGCAACTTTGGGATTGCTGAATGACAGACAAATCACAGACAAAAAAATAGAATAAATATATAAAGCAACGGAGCCATCATAGTATTTTTGAATTCCTCCGAAAGGAAGGGTGGTAAGTTGATCATTTACCGACCGGGGTCTGATCGATCCTATTTTTTTATTTCTTTGATGAATGGTAAGGGTCAATTTTATTGTAAAGCCGTATGCAATGCATAATGCCCGTACGGTTGTTCGATTCTATCTTTTTTTCTTGTTATTCTTTTATGTTTCTTTTATCTTCCCCTCATCATGCGAAATAGAGAAACCTTTTATTATCTTATATCATCAGGGTAATGATCCATCAACCTGCTGGTTCTTTTTCTGAAGTAGCAACGGGAGAATTCATCCTGGAAGTGGGAGAACTGCTGAAACTGCGTGAAACCCTGACAAGGGTTTATGTACAAAGAACGGGCAAACCCATATGGGTTGTATCCGAAGACATGGAAAGAGATATTTTTATGTCAGCAACAGAGGCCCAAGCTTATGGGATTGTTGATCTTGTAGCGGTTGAATGACAATATCGCGTCAATTCGTGATTTGAAGTTAACCCTGCCGAGTTTAATATTCTATGACTTTTATTTACTCTTCTATTGAATCTATTGAATAAACGTAATTCAAAATCATGCGGTTAGGATCGATCTAAACCAGCCCATTATGTATATGATTCAACATGCCAACGATTAAACAACTTATTAGAAATACAAGACAGCCAATTAGAAATGTCACAAAATCCCCCGCGCTTCGGGGATGCCCTCAGCGTCGAGGAACATGTACTAGGGTGTATGTGCGACTCGTTCAGATCATGAACTAGAACAAAGGAAAGAGAACAATGTTCAAATATCAATGATCAAATAGGATAGAAGGGAAAAACGAACTACATTTCCTATCTAAAAATAAGAAAATGAATCAGATCCCTTTTATTGTGTATGAAATTTATGGTTTCTATTGGTGTAAATCCACTCACCTCAATTCAAGATGAGAAGCAATTCTCCATTGGTAGCAAATGGCTATCCATTAAGCGGAGGAAATCTTAGTTAACATAGACGCCTCTTGTAAGAACGGACTAACAGGGTCAGCTACCCAGCCAACCTTCATAATTAAATACCGTTACTGTATAGGTAGAGCTCGTTGTGAAAGACCTATTACTGAATAATTCATGGGTAGAGCCGAAGAATGTGAACTATACAAGTTAGCAATAACATTGATTAAATGAAGTAAAGGCTCCGGTGTATAGAGAAGACCTCACCGTTTAAGAAGTAACCATAGAAACGATGGAATCCACTATTTCTTTATCAGTGCTATTTTTTTAATACCTAGTATATATAGTACAATTTCGTATTTCGAGGTGAAATGCCTAGAAAAAATAAAAAATAGTGGTTGGGAAGGTTATAGTAGCCAAAGCCATTGGAATTTTTAGTTTATACATTGGAAAAATCCGTTTTGTTATTAATATACTAGGAAAGGGGCAAAAGAATAACTAAAAGAAAGGAAATCTATTAGTTATTCGTTAAAGTTTCATTTATTCAATGACCAGAATTAGACGGGGATATATCGCTCGGAGACGTAGAACAAAAATTCGTTTATTTGCATCAAGCTTTCGGGGGGCTCATTCAAGACTTACTCGAACTATTACTCAACAAAAAATAAGAGCTTTGGTTTCGGCTCATCGGGATAGGGATAAGCAAAAAATTAATTTTCGTCGTTTGTGGATCACTCGAATAAATGCAGCAATTCGTGAAAGGGGGGTATGCTATAGTTATAGTAGATTAATAAATGATCTGTACAAGAGACAGTTGCTTCTTAATCGTAAAATACTTGCACAAATAGCTATATCAAATAGGAATTGTCTTTATATGATTTCCAATGAGATCATAAAAGAAGTAAGTTGAAAGGAATCCACCGCTTAAAGGGAGTTGCCCGGAGAATGAACTCCGGGAGGGTCGAATAAAAATAAAATAAAAATGAATAGAATATGATAAAATATATATGAGAAAGTAGTAAAAATAAATATGAATCAACACGTTCAAAAAAAAATTATTCTTCCCAAATTCTTTTTTTTTCTTACGACACGAGAATTCAATCCAGATTCTTGGATTTTTCCAACAAAATATCAATCCGCATTTGAGCTCGGATGGGGATTTGAATTCAAGTGAAGAAAGAGTAAACCTATCTTTTTCTGGCTCTAAGACTAGGAGTTCTAGTGGTCGACTCGGTTCTTTCAAATTGTTTCTCATTATTAAGAAAAGGTAACAAAGATAAAATACGAGCTTGCTTTATAGCAATAGTAATTAATCGTTGTTGTTTCAAGGTCAATCTATTCACTCGTCTAGATAATATTTTTCCCTGTTCACTAATAAATCGACTAATTAAACTCATGTTTTTATAATCAATTCGATCCCCCGATTGGATCGGGGGCAAACGCCTACGAAAAGATCGCTTGGATTTAAGAAAAGTTCGCTTGGATTTATCCATGGTTTGGTTAGTTTATTTCTTATCCCTAAAATCCTATTTCAGGCGTATCGCTAATTAGAATAAATAAATAGGATTTGGTTTGTTTATAATTATCTTTAACTATGTTAAATATTATGTTAATATATATATATAATGTCATTTTTTCCCTTTCTTTGTAAGCTAAGGGCCCGAAGGTGCTCGGTTCGATCTATTTCTTTATCTCCCCGTGAATCGTATGCTTGTAACAATATGGACAGAATTTTAGCAACTCCAATCGATTAGGCGTATTGTGCCGGTTCTTTTGAGTAATATATCTGGAAATGCCCGTTGATTCCTTATTAACACCGTTTCGAACACAAGCGGTACATTCCAAAAGAACCGGTATTCGCACATCTTTACCCTTGGCCATGAACCTCCTTTGGATTTTTCATTTACTCAACTCTTCCTCTTTCAATCCGAAACTAAAAAGAAAAAAGGAAGGAAAAAACAAAATAGAATTTGTAACTTGCTATCCTCTTATGCAAGATTTCACTACAATCAATATCAATCAATATAGGAAATAAGATAAAAAGATTTCTAAACTATATTTCAAATCACAGTACAGTATTTCATATAAGTATCTTGTATAATACTCTTTCCCTAGAACCACAGTTTGTATTCGACTTCCATAGAAATTTCATATTAATTTAATTCCAAGCGGAACCCGAGTCTAGCAGCTGTTGAATGCACTTTTATTCTTTCTCTTTCCTCCCTTATTCTAAAAAGGGAAAAAAGAGAAAAAGGGCGCTGCTATTTAATTGTATCTCTAATCTTCTTTATTCCTTCCCACGCCAATAACTAGAATGAAAAAAAAGGGAACGTCAACGCATCCGGGAAAAAACGATTAATCTCTATCAATAAACCTGCCAAAGAACCGAACCATAGAGTACTTAGTACCGGTGCCACGGAAAGATATGTTTTTAGATCTCGCATTGAAAAATCTCCTTCATTTTATTGTAATACATAAGACATATTGAAATGTACAATCATCCAGTAAATAAGATTAACTTTTTGTTAAATACAGAAAAAAACGTCTTTTTTTCCCAATATTCCCCCAAAAGACTCATTTATTTTTCCTAGGGGTTCCATTCCATATTTCATATAGATAGAAGTATTTTACTATTATTATATGTTAAATGAGACCAAAAAGACGAAATGGACATAAAAATTCTAGATTTTAATAGAGGAGATAACGATGTGGAAAACAAGACAGGAATTCTCTACAATGACACTGTAGACCAATGGAAGGGATGTAGCGCAGCTTGGTAGCGCGTTTGTTTTGGGTACAAAATGTCACGGGTTCAAATCCTGTCATCCCTACTTATTACTGCTCCTTTGAGCAGTAACGAGGGATTTTTTGAGATCAATTTGCGTTGGACATATCATATAGAACTTACATCTTCCATTCTTACGATATTGTATAGTGTATGCATACAAGATGTATTGGGGCCAATCCTTTTCTTTACAGTCTTATCTTATCTTTTATGATAAGAAAGCGCTCTTAGTTCAGTTCGGTAGAACGTGGGTCTCCAAAACCCGATGTCGTAGGTTCAAATCCTACAGAGCGTGATTCGGATCTTCTTCGATCAAATTCGACTGAAACACTAACTGGAACAGCAATCTTAATTTGACCTCCTGGATATTAAATAAAGGAGGAGGTCAATCAAAAAAAGATATGTTAATTAATCAAAGGTCCAACTGATCGCCGCGCCTGTATTGTAAATATGCAGTTACAAATAATCCAGCCAAAGTAATAGGAATTAGACCTAACACGATTCCAAATAGAAAAACTTCAATCATTTCAATTTGTTTGAAAGGAGAAAAAAGAGGTAATATCTATACCTAAATATTAATCCGAATTACAATGAATCTCAATGACCAAGAATTGACAATTGACACGGTAAGTAAATAGAAATACGCGGAAGTTCCCGGAAAGGAATTGTGCAATTAATTTCAAATAAGTCGTATCTTGCTCAGACCAATAAATAGAGCTGAGGTTATAGTTAAAGCCGTTAGTAGAAAACCGAAATAACTAGTTATAGTAGGCATCAAGGAGCTAAATGAAATATGTTCTTTTTATACATATGTTTATAAAAAAGCACTTACCTGAGTTTCCTTTTTTGCAAAATTGGATAAAAAAATACCAATTGAATTGATTCATATAT